GTCAATGTAGCTTATTTTTTTGAAAGCACGGCACTGAAGTTGCTGAGATGAGAAATAAAAAAATCTCCACGGACAATAGCTTTGGTCCTAGGCTTACCGTTATTTTTTACTAAGATTATACATGCAAGCCTCCGCACACCAGTGAGAATGCCCACAAACCCTTAAAAGATGCACCGGAGCAGGTATCAGGCACTACCCTTTAGCCCATAACGCCTTGTCACACCACACCCCCACGGGTTTATCAGCAGTAATAAACATTGAGCAATAAATGAAAATTTGACTCAGCTACAGTACTCTAGGGCTGGTTAATTTCGTGCCAGCCACCGCGGTTATACGAAAAGCCCTAAATAACGGCCAAACGGCGTAAATAGTGACTAGATATATATATATATTATAAAATACAAAACTCGCAACCAGCTGTAAAATACTAAGTTGCCGAGGAAGACCAGTACAAATATTTTACCTTAATTATTGACCACACGAAAGCTTAGAAACAAACTAGGATTAGATACCCTACTATGCTAAGCCCTTAACATTGATAGCAATTATACAACGCTTTCCGCCAGAGAACTACAAGTGAAAAACTTAAAACTCAAAGGACTTGGCGGTATCCCACATCGCCCTAGAGGAGCCTGTCCTGTAATCGATAATCCTCGCTCCACCTAACCTCAATTAGCCTAATCAGCCTATATACCGCCGTCGACAGTCTACCCCATGAGGGTTCAATAGTAGACAAAATAGCCATTGCTCGCTAACACGTCAGGTCAAGGTGTAGCAAATATTGAGGTAGAGATTGGCTACATTTTTAATGCTTAAAAAAACGGAATGCACCATGAAACAGTACATAAAGGTGAATTTAGCAGTAAGACAAACAAGAGTGTTTGCCCTAACATCGCTCTGGGATGCGCACACACCGCCCGTCACCCTCCTCAACACATACCCAAAAAATCTATAAACCCCTTTACTAAAATAGAGGAGGCAAGTCGTAACATGGTAAGCGTACCGGAAGGTGCGCTTGGACTAACAAATAGTAGCTTAATCACAAAGCATCCAACTTACAATTGGAAGATGTCATGAACACTGACCACTTTGAGCAAAACCATACAGCTAAACAAATTTGCAAAAACCCCCCCCCACCCCAAACCAAATCATTTGCCTAGGCTAGTAAATGAGATTAAACCCCACCCTTTAGCCTGCCAAGTACCGCAAGGGAAAATTGAAAGAATAATGAAAGCTATAAGCATTACACAGCAAAGATAAATACTTGTACCTTTTGCATCACGGTCTAGCAAAACACCAACAGACAAAGCGTTCTTCAGCCTGACCACCCGAAACCAAACGAGCTATTTCTGGGCAGCACTAAAACAGAGCACACCCATCCCTGTAGCAAAAGGGCGGGAAGACCTAGAAATAGAGGCAAAAAACCAACCGAGTTTGGTGATAGCTGGTTACTCAATTAAAGAATTTTAGTTCACCCCCAAACATTAAAAGCATTCTATTTAAACTTTAAACCTTAAGTTTGAGGTAAGTCAATGGGGGTACAGCTCCATTGACCCGGAATACAGCCCGAACTGAGAGACACCCCAATACCCCCCCCCATGAGTAGGCCTCAAAGCAGCCACCAACACAATTGCGTTTCAGCTCCTTAATTAACCAAATCCAAAAACCCCAACCAATCTCCCGACACAGCCTGAGTTATTTTATACAAATATAAAAGTACTAATGCTGGAACTAGTAATAAGAAAATTTCTCTTAGCACAGCCCTAAATCAGACTAGAAGACCTACTGACAATTAACAAAACCAAAGACACCCATACACAAGAACCCATGTCACCAAACCTTGTTAACCCGACACAGGCGTGCAAAAAAGAAAGGTTAAACAATGTAAAAGGAACTCGGCAACCTTAAGTCCCAACTGTTTACCAAAAACATAGCCTTTAGCCTTACAAGTATTAAAGGTCCCACCTGCCCAGTGAATCTCTTAAACGGCCGCGGTATCCTAACCGTGCAAAGGTAGCATAATCACTTGTCCTCCAAATAAGGACTAGTATGAATGGTCAAATGAGGACTAAACTGTCTCTTACATTTAACCAATAAAACTGATCTTTCAGTTAAAAAGCTGAAATAAAAACATAAGACGAGAAGACCCTGTGGAGCTTAAAACCAAACCCAACCCTCATGACCATTTGGTTTTTAGTTGGGGCGACTTCGGAGCACAAAAAACCCTCCGATAAAAGTTATATTAAGATCAACACATCAAAATACCTATTTAGACCCAGTATATTCTTTCCTAAATATCTGATCAACGAACCAAGTTACCCCAGGGATAACAGCGCCATCCCCTTCTAGAGTCCTTATCGACAAGGGGGTTTACGACCTCGATGTTGGATCAGGACACCCAAATAGTGTAGCCGCTATTAAAGGTTCGTTTGTTCAACGATTAAAGTCCTACGTGATCTGAGTTCAGACCGGAGAAATCCAGGTCGGTTTCTATCTATGCATCGTTATTCCCAGTACGAAAGGACCGGAACAACAGGATCAATGCCAACCGCACATCCTACAGAAATTACTGACCCTTACTAAAGTAACAACTAGCATTACCCAACCCTAAACTAGGGCTTATTAAGGTGGCAGAGCCAAGTAATGCAAAAGACCTAAAATCTTTTTACAGGAAAGCAAATTTCCTTCTTAATAATGAATAATATTCTTTCACTTATTCTCAACCCCATTATATACATTATTCCCATCCTCATTGCTGTCGCATTCTTAACCCTATTAGAACGAAAAATTCTCGGATATATTCAGCTACGAAAAGGCCCAAACATCGTAGGGCCTTTCGGTATTCTCCAGCCCATTGCTGACGGAGTAAAACTCTTCACCAAAGAACCAATCCGCCCAACCACAGCATCACCTATTCTCTTTATCCTGACCCCCACCATAGCCCTCCTCCTAGCCCTAATAATATGAACCCCAATGCCAATGCCCTACCCACTAGCAGACATAAATCTTGGCTTATTAATTTTACTTGCCCTGTCAAGCATAATAGTATATACAATTTTATGATCAGGCTGAGCATCAAACTCTAAATATGCCCTTATAGGAGCCCTTCGAGCAATCGCACAAACCATCTCATACGAAGTTTCACTCGGTATTATTTTACTTTCAATTATAATAATAACAGGCACCTTCACAATACAAACTATTATTGTTACTCAAGAGCAAACCTGACTAATTTTCCCTGCATGACCACTAATAATAATATGGTTTGTCTCAACCCTAGCAGAAACTAACCGAGCACCATTTGACCTAACCGAAGGTGAATCTGAGCTTGTATCCGGCTTTAACGTTGAATACGCTGCTGGACCATTCGCACTTTTCTTTCTAGCAGAGTACATAAACATTATATTAATAAATACCCTATCATGTATTCTTTTTCTATCCCCAGCCATATCCCCCCAAACAGAACTTTTCTCAATTAATTTAATAACTAAAACTGCCCTTCTTACCCTAACATTTTTATGAATCCGAGCCTCATACCCACGATTCCGCTATGATCAACTTATACACCTATTATGAAAACAATTTTTACCGGCCACACTAGCCCTATTCCTATGGCACACCTCCCTCCCCATTTTCCTAGCAGGCCTCCCCCCATTAAGACCATTGCCCGGATGTGTGCCTGACAATTTAAGGATTACTTTGATAGAGTAAAATACAGGGAATAATAACCCCTCACCTCCTCTAGAAGAACAGGATTCGAACCTGCATTTAAGACCCCAAAACTCTTCGTACTCCCTCTATACTATCTTCTAGTAAAGTCAGCTAATAAAGCTCTTGGGCCCATACCCCAAAAATGTTGGTTTAACCCCTCCTTTACTAATGAGCCCTTTAATTTCATCATTTATATTATCTAACTTAGCCTTAGGAATTATTATCACTGCTACCAGCTACCACTGATTTTTCGCATGAATTGGCCTTGAACTTAATACATTAGCCATTATTCCAATTTTAGCCAAACACCACCACCCACGAGCCACTGAAGCAGCAACAAAATATTTTATTATCCAAGCAGCCGCTTCCTCACTAGTGCTTTTTTCAAGTATTATCAACGCCTGATATACCGGAACATGAGACATTACCCAATTGTCTACCAACCCAGCCACAATCACACTAACAATTGCACTTACAATAAAATTAGGCCTCGCCCCAATGCACTTTTGACTCCCAGAAACCATACAAGGCATCACCACCTCCTCAGCCCTTATTATTACAACCTGGCAAAAACTCCCCCCTATATCTCTACTCCTCATAACCACTAATTATCTCCCAACTACTATCCTATTTATTCTAGCCCTCACCTCCACCCTAATTGGAGGATGAGCTGGACTGAACCAAGTTCAAATACGAAAAATTATAGCTTTCTCATCTATTGCACACCTAGGCTGAATAATAGCCATTTTAGCCCTTTCACAAAAATTACTTATCCTTACTCTAGTAATTTATATTATAATAACCTCATCAATCTTTATTGTCCTAATCTTCTCTGCAGCTAAAACATTTAAAGACCTCTCTCAACTATGAACAACCTCTCCTACACTTACTACAACTAGCATACTTACCCTAATATCTCTTGGCGGCCTACCACCATTAATTGGATTCTTACCAAAATGACTAATTCTAAAAGAATTAACCAACAATCACTTAATACTATTAGCCACCCTTATGGCAATCGCCTCCCTCCTCAGCCTAATGTTTTACATACGCCTATCATATATTATTACACTAACCCTTTCCCCCAACACTACAAACTCAATAATAAAATGACGATTTAAACCCACCAACAAAATCATCCCAACACCCTTAATCACAGCATTCTTATTTTTATTACCCCTTACACCACTCTTATACACCTAGAAACTTAAGTTAACCTAAACTAAAGGCCTTCAAAGCCTAAAACGGGGACAACCCCAGTTTCTGTTAAGACTTGTATAACTTTAATATACATCTACTGAATGCAACCCAGACGCTTTAATTAAGCTAAAGCCTAACTAGATGGACAGGCCTCGATCCTATAAAACTTTAGTTAACAGCTAAAAACCCTATCCAGCGGGCTTCCATCTTCTTCCCCCGTTTAAAGAAAAAAACGGGGGAAGCCCCGGCACCTTTTTACGGTGCTTCTCCAAATTTGCATTTTGGTAAATTCGAGGCTGACAGGAGGGGACTCTCCCCATATTGGGGTTTACAGCCCCACGCCTAAGTGTTCAGCCATCCTACCTATGTCCTTAGTCCGTTGATTTTTTTCAACAAATCATAAAGATATCGGCACTCTCTATCTGTTATTTGGTGCCTGAGCCGGTATAGTCGGCACAGCTCTAAGCCTTTTGATCCGAACAGAGCTAAGCCAGCCCGGCTCACTCCTTGGCGACGACCAGATCTATAATGTTGTCGTTACAGCCCATGCTTTCGTAATAATCTTTTTCTTAGTTATGCCTGTAATAATCGGGGGTTTTGGAAATTGACTCGTTCCTCTTATAATCGGTGCCCCTGACATAGCATTTCCGCGTATAAATAATATAAGCTTTTGACTCTTACCCCCCTCTCTCCTCCTCCTACTCTCATCTTCAGCAATCGAAGCAGGCGCCGGTACAGGTTGAACAGTTTACCCACCATTAGCCAGCAACCTGGCCCACGCAGGGGCATCTGTGGACTTAACAATTTTTTCACTTCACTTAGCAGGTGTCTCATCCATTCTAGGCGCTATTAACTTTATTACAACTTGCATCAACATAAAACCCCCAAATATAACACAATACCAGACCCCTTTATTTGTATGATCTGTCCTGATTACAGCAGTTCTTCTTTTACTTTCACTGCCTGTACTGGCTGCCGGAATCACAATGCTTTTAACAGACCGCAACCTTAATACTTCCTTCTTTGACCCCGCAGGAGGAGGAGACCCCATCCTATATCAACATCTATTCTGATTTTTTGGTCACCCCGAAGTTTATATTCTTATTCTACCGGGTTTCGGTATAATCTCCCACATTGTCACTTATTATGCAGGAAAAAAAGAACCTTTCGGCTATATGGGTATGGTCTGAGCAATAATATCTATTGGTTTTCTGGGTTTTATCGTATGAGCCCATCACATATTTACAGTCGGCATAGATGTTGACACTCGAGCCTATTTCACCTCAGCTACAATAATTATTGCAATCCCAACCGGTGTAAAAGTTTTTAGCTGACTCGCTACATTACATGGGGGAACTATCAAGTGAGATGCCGCAATACTCTGAGCACTTGGGTTTATCTTCCTATTTACCGTGGGAGGCCTTACCGGTATTATTCTCGCTAATTCCTCATTAGACATTATTCTTCACGACACATATTACGTAGTTGCCCATTTCCACTATGTACTATCAATAGGAGCCGTATTTGCTATTATAGGGGGCTTTGTCCACTGATTTCCTCTATTTTCAGGCTATACTCTTCACTCCTCATGAACAAAAGTTCAGTTCGGCGTTATATTTACAGGAGTAAACATAACATTTTTTCCTCAACATTTCCTGGGTTTAGCAGGCATACCACGACGCTACTCTGACTACCCAGATGCCTATACACTATGAAATACTATCTCCTCAATCGGCTCACTAATTTCTCTCACAGCTGTCATTATAATAATATTTATTATTTGAGAAGCCTTATCAGCAAAACGTGAAGTAATAACCTTAGAGCTAACAAATACAAATCTTGAGTGACTTCACGGCTGCCCCCCACCATATCACACCTATGAAGAACCAACATACGTAAAAACGCCAAGGGAGGAAGGATTTGAACCTCCTAAAACTAGTTTCAAGCCAGTCACACCTCCTATGTGTTTCTCCCCTCATGAGGTCTTAGTAAATTAATTATATAGCCCTGTCAGCACTAAGTTACAGGTCATTCTGCCTGTAGACCTCAGTGGCACACCCAGCACAACTCGGCTTTCAAAATGCTGCCTCCCCAATCATAGAAGAGCTTCTCCACTTCCACGACCACGCACTTATGGTTGTYTTCATAATTAGCGCTTTAGTACTTTATATTATCAGCCTTATGCTAACTACAAAACTTACATTTACTAATAGCATGGATGCCCAAGGAGTAGAAATAGTGTGAACAATCCTTCCAGCTATTATTCTTATCATAATTGCACTCCCCTCACTCCGCATCCTCTACCTCATAGACGAAATTAATAATCCACATCTAACCATCAAAGCTATAGGCCATCAATGATATTGAAGCTATGAATATACAGATTATGAAAACCTCTTATTTGACTCTTATATAATCCCAACACAAGACCTAAGCCCAGGAAACTTCCGCTTATTAGAAGTAGACCATCGCGCTGTTATCCCAATAGAATCCCCAATTCGAGTCTTAGTTTCAGCAGAAGACGTACTACACTCATGAGCTATCCCAGCTTTAGGAATTAAAACAGACGCCATCCCCGGACGACTAAACCAGACAACAATAATTACATCACACCCAGGACTATTCTACGGCCAATGTTCAGAGATTTGCGGGTCAAACCACAGCTTTATACCAATTGTAATTGAGTCAACACCTTTAAAATACTTTGAATTATGATCTAATACCATAGTTTCTTCATCACTAAGAAGCTACTACAGCATTAGCCTTTTAAGCTGAAGAGGGGCAACTAGCCCCTTAGTGACATGCCTCAACTTAACCCATCTCCTTGATTTTTAGTCTATCTCTTAGCCTGGCTCACCTTTATCTTACTCCTAAATAAAACCTTAAAAACATATCCTAAATTCTCAACCCTACAACATAACCAAAATCTACTCCATCATGCCTGAACCTGACCATGGCCCTAAACTTCTTTGATCAATTTAGTATTCCATATATCCTAGGAACCCCTTTAATTATTCCAGCCCTGTTATTTCCCCTACTATTATGACCTTCGACTAGCCGATTTAAAAAAAATCGCTACTCAACTATTCAACACTGATTAGTGAACCTTGTCACAAAACAATTAATAATGCCCATTAAACCTGAAGGGCACAAGTGAACCAGCACATTTATAACATTATTTATACTATTAATTATGCTAAACACTTTAGGACTCTTACCTTACACCTTCACCCCTACAACCCAATTATCAATAAATATAGCATTTGCTTTTCCAGCCTGATTAATAACTGTACTCACAGGCCTCCGCAACCAAACTACCATTTCACTAGGACACCTTCTTCCAGAAGGAACACCAACCCCACTAATTCCTATACTAGTATTAATCGAAACAGTCAGCCTATTAATCCGACCTATCGCACTAGGCGTTCGATTAACAGCTAATCTTACAGCTGGCCACCTACTTATACAACTTATTTCTACTGCAGTAGTAACAATCATAGGCTCACTCACCACTACCGCCCTAGCAGCACTTATTACCCTCCTCCTATTAACTTGCCTAGAAATGGCTGTCGCACTAATTCAAGCTTATGTCTTCATTCTACTTTTGACCCTATACTTACAAGAAAATATTTAATGACCCACCAAGCCCACCCATTCCATATAGTAGACCCAAGTCCTTGACCCTTAACAGGAGCCATCGCCGCCTTATTAATAACCTCCGGTCTGGCAATATGATTTCACTTTAATAACCCCAATCTTATATACCTTGGTTTACTTATTTTAATTCTAACAATACAACAATGATGACGAGATATTATCCGAGAAGGAACGTACCAAGGCCATCACACACCACCTGTCCAAAAAGGCTTACGATATGGCATAATTTTATTTATTACCTCTGAAGTATTCTTCTTCCTTGGATTCTTTTGAGCTTTTTATCACTCAAGTCTAGCACCAACCCCCGAACTCGGGGGCCATTGACCACCCAGTGGAATTCTACCACTTAACGCCTTTGAAGTCCCCCTATTAAACACCGCCGTATTACTTGCCTCCGGGGTCACAGTAACATGAGCCCACCACGCCTTGATGGACGGAAAGCGAAAAGATGCTATTCAAGCATTAACCTTAACTATTCTCTTAGGTTTATACTTTACAGCCCTTCAGGCCAACGAATATTATGAAACCTCCTTCACCATCTCGGATAGTGTATATGGAGCCACCTTCTTTGTAGCAACCGGATTCCATGGTTTACATGTTATTATTGGAACTACCTTCCTACTAGTCTGCCTAATCCGACAAATATACTATCACTTTACAACTAACCACCACTTTGGTTTCGAAGCGGCAGCTTGATACTGACATTTTGTAGATGTTGTATGACTCTTCCTATATGTATCAATCTACTGATGAGGCTCTTACTTTTTTAATATAAGCATTATAGATGACTTCCACTCATCATATCTCAGACAAACCTGAGAAAAAGTAATGAATATAATAACAATATTTATTATTACACTATTAGTAACAACAATCCTTATTTTAATTAGCTTTTGACTACCACAAACAACCCCAGACACAGAAAAACTCTCACCCTATGAATGTGGGTTTGACCCCTTAGGATCTGCACGACTTCCTTTCTCTATTCGATTTTTTCTAGTAGCTATTCTTTTCTTACTTTTCGACCTAGAAATCGCCCTACTCTTACCAACCCCTTGAGCTATTAATCTCCCATACCCACTTATAACAATACTATGAACATCCGCAATTATTGTTCTCCTGACTGGAGGACTCCTCTATGAATGACTACAAGGAGGCTTAGATTGAGCTGAATAGGGGATTAATTTAATTAAAATAACTGATTTCGACTCAGTAAATTCTGACTTTTCCAGAATCCCCAATATGTTAACCCCACTATTTCTTATTGCCTTAACATTTATATTGAGCATCCTTGGCTTATCCTTCCACCGAACCCACTTAATATCCATCCTAATCTGCATTGAAGGAATAATACTAGCCCTTTACCTAATAACTGCTATGTTAATTCCAACTACCAGCACCCCAACCCTAACTATTATACCAATTATTCTCTTAGCTATATCGGCCTGTGAAGCCAGCACAGGCCTTGCCCTTCTCGTTGCTACCTCACGAACCCACGGAACAGATCATATAAAAAACTTAAACCTACTAAAATGCTAAAAATTATTATTCCAACATCCCTTCTAATTCCTTCTGCTCTACTACTTAAACATAATACCCTTTACCCAATTATAACTATATACTCAATATTACTTGCCCTCTTGAGCCTAGTTCTGTTTAATTCCCCACTAATTCTAATAGCCTACAATACATCCCCCTACTTCTTCACTGACACTACTTCTACCCCACTAGTTATCCTTTCTTCTTGATTACTTCCCCTTATAATTTTAGCAAGCCAAAATCACCTAAAAACTGAGACCCAAAATCGAAAACGAATATTCCTAATAACACTAGCAGCCCTACAAACAGCCTTAATTATAACATTCACCGCCTCAGATTTGATCCTATTTTATATTTTATTTGAAACAACACTAATCCCCACCCTAATTATTATTACACGCTGAGGAAACCAAGTCGAACGCTTAAATGCTGGCCTCTACTTTTTATTTTATACTCTTGCAAGCTCTCTACCCCTTCTAATTGCACTACTCCATCTTAATAATAAACTTCAGCATAACTCCATAAAAATTTTAATTTTAACCCAACCCGACCAATTAGCCATCGAATCAACCTCCTTATTTTGACTTGCTTGCCTTATAGCTTTCCTAGTAAAACTCCCTCTCTATGGCCTTCATTTATGACTACCAAAAGCTCATGTAGAAGCCCCCATTGCAGGTTCAATAGTCCTCGCTGCAATTTTACTTAAACTAGGTGGTTATGGTTTAATTCGCATTCTACCTGTACTCAACCCACATCCACAAAACATACTATTCCCCATTATAATTTTAGCCATATGAGGTATAATCATGACCAGCTCAATTTGCCTACGACAATCAGACCTAAAGGCTATAATCGCTTACTCCTCAGTAAGCCACATAGGCCTGGTAACCGCTGCCCTTCTAACACAAACACCATGAGGCCTCTCCGGTACTATAATTTTAATAATTGCACACGGCCTTACTTCCTCAGCCCTTTTTACCTTAGCAAACACTAACTATGAACGCACTCACACCCGAACCCTTCTGCTTGTTCGAGGCCTACAAATTGCTCTCCCACTAATGTCCTCATGATGGTTACTCACAAATCTAACCAACATAGCAATACCCCCATCAATTAACCTATTCGGCGAACTAATAATTATTACAGCACTATTTAACTGATCCTCAATAACAATTATTATTACAGGACTAGCTACACTAATCACTGCATCTTACTCCCTCTACATGTTCCTAATAACCCAACGAGGAAGCATATCCACCCAATTTAATCTTCTTCCACCAACACACACCCGAGAACACCTCATCCTCATTCTCCACCTACTTCCCCTTGGACTCTTAATCTTTAAACCAGCCCTAATCTCCGGCCTGTACACCTGTAAATATAGTTTACTAAAACCCTAGACTGTGAATCTAGAGACAGAAGCCCATGAACCTTCTTATTTACCAAGAGACGTATGAACACCTAGACCTGCTAACTCAAGCAACTGTGGTTAAAATCCACAGGTCTCTTACTTCTAAAGGAAAGTAGTAATCCATTGGTCTTAGGCACCAAAATTCTTGGTGCAACTCCAAGTAAAAGTAACTATGCACGAGCTTCTCCTACACTCAGCCATACTGACTGTCTTATTCATTTTAATCCACCCCATCATCACAACAATAAGCCCAATTCCATTAATAATAGGTTGAAACATAATATACGCAAAAGCCGCTGTCCAATTGGCATTCAAAGTCAGCCTAATTCCCCTAATCATCTTCGTCTACACCGGCATAGAAGCTTCTACTACCAACTTTACATGAACCAATATTGCAAATATAGATATTAACATTAGCTTTGTACTCGACATATATTCACTAGCATTTATTCCCATCAGCCTCTTCGTCACCTGATCTATTCTTGAATTTGCTAATTGATACATAGCCCCTGACCCTAACATAAACCGATTTTTTAAGTATCTCCTTATCTTTTTACTAGCAATGCTTATACTAGTCACTGCCAACAATATATTTCAACTGTTCATTGGATGGGAAGGCGTAGGCATCATATCCTTCATACTTATCGGCTGATGATTTGCACGTCCAGACGCCAACACAGCAGCCCTACAAGCCATTATCTTCAACCGCGTCGGAGATATTGGATTTATACTAGCCCTAGCCTGGCTGGCTACTCACTTAATATCATGAAATATCCAAGAAATAACCATACAAATAAAATCGTCCCCGCTTCTTCCCCTCCTAGGCCTAATTCTTGCTTCCGCCGGAAAGTCCGCCCAATTTGGACTTCACCCATGATTACCCGCTGCCATAGAAGGGCCCACCCCAGTTTCAGCTCTACTCCACTCCAGCACTATGGTCGTAGCAGGCGTATTCTTACTAGTCCGACTACACCCAATTCTAGAATGTAATAAAACAGCCCTAACTATTTGCCTCTGCCTTGGAGCCCTAACCACCCTATTTACAGCCCTCTGCGCCCTAACACAAAATGACATTAAAAAAATTATTGCATTCTCCACCTCAAGCCAACTTGGCCTAATAATAGTAACAATTGGACTTAATCAACCCCAACTCGCCTTCCTACACATCTCCACCCACGCCTTCTTCAAAGCCATATTATTCTTATGCTCAGGCGCAATCATTCACAACTTTAACAATGAGCAAGATATTCGAAAAATAGGGGGTATCCAAAAACTCTTACCAACCACAGCCACCTGTATAACCATCGGCAACCTCGCTCTAACAGGAACCCCTTTCTTATCAGGTTTTTACTCAAAAGACACAATCATTGAAGCAATAAATACCTCCTACCTAAACGCCTGAGCCTTGATAATCACACTATTTGCAACAATACTAACCGCAACCTACACTATACGAATAACCTTTTATGTTCAAATAGGCACACCACGAACAACAACTACTATTATAAACGATAATCATAAAAACCTTTCGCGCTCACTCATTCGCCTTGCCATTGGAAGCCTTTTAACAGGCCTAATCCTAATTTTAACAATTTTACCAACCAAACCAACCACAACCACAATACCAACTACTATAAAAATACTAGCACTAATCGTTACCACCCTGGGTGCCCTTTTCGCCCTACAAATTGCAAAAAAAACTACATGACTAACATCAACAAAACGTTCAAAACACCATCAATTCTCCAACCAACTCGGATTCTTCAACCAAACCATGCACCGATTTTCACCCATGTCTGCATTGTCATTTGGTCAAAACACAGCCCTACACATTAACGACCTCCTATGACTAGAAAAGGCAGGACCAAAAGGATTAACTTCTTTAAATCTTCCTGGCATTAAAGCCACCACCACAGCACAAAAAGGCCTCATCAAATTTTATCTCTCAATCTTCGTCATTACCTCAGCATGCTTCATCACCATATTATGAACCTAACTGCACGAAGACCCCCTCGTACCAACCCACGCGTTAATTCCAACACAACAAAAAGCGTTACTAATAAGGCCCACCCACAAACTAATAACCCACCCGCACCTGAACCGTACAATAATAACGCACCCCCTAAATCCAAACGAATAATGGATAAACCCCACGAATCTGCCCCATTAATACCAAGATTAACAAAACTCTCTCCATAAACAAATATTAACAAAACAATTAACAGCGCGTAACCAACAAAATAAATACAAACATACCAATATCCCCATGACTCTGGAAACCGATCTCACGCTAAGGCAACAGAATATGCAAATACCACCAACATCCCACCCAAATAAATTAATAATAAAACAATTGATACAAAAGAACACCCCATTAAAACCAAAACACCACAACCAGCACCCGCCCCTATAACCAAACTACCTGCCCCATAATAAGCAGACGGGTTAGACGCTACACCAATTATTATCACAAGCAAACAAATCATAAAAAACTCAATCAAAAATATCACTATTTCAACTTGGACTCACACCAAGACCTGCAATCTGAAACACTGCTGTTGTAATTCAACTACCAAAACTAATGGCATCCAACTTACGTAAACAACACCCAATTCTAAAAATTATCAACAACTCATTTATTGACCTTCCAACCCCTCCAAATATCTCCGCCTGATGAAACTTTGGATCTTTACTAGGCCTCTGCCTAATTATCCAAATTATCACAGGGTTATTCCTAGCAATGCACTACACCGCAGACATCAACTCTGCATTTTCATCCGTTGCCCACATTCATCGAGATGTCCAACATGGCTGATTAATCCGCAACATTCACGCAAACGGTGCATCCTTATTCTTTATTTGCATCTACTTCCACATCGGACGAGGCCTTTACTATGGCTCATACCTATTCACCGAGACATGGAACATTGGCGTTATCCTTCTCCTCCTTGTAATAGCCACCGCTTTCATAGGCTACGTTCTGCCTTGAGGCCAAATATCCTTCTGAGGCGCCACTGTCATCACTAACCTCCTTTCTGCAACACCCTACATCGGAAATGAACTCGTACAATGAATTTGAGGCGGATTTGCAGTCGACAACGCAACTCTCACTCGATTTTTTACCCTACACTTCCTCCTCCCATTCATCATTATAGGTACCTCCTTAGTCCATCTTTTATTCCTCCATGAAACAGGATCAAACAATCCGACAGGCCTAAACTCAAACCCAGATAAAATTCCATTCCACCCTTATTATTCCTATAAAGATCTCCTAGGTGCCCTCATTATAATATTTTGCCTTCTATCCCTAGCCCTATTTTCCCCAAACCTGCTAGGAGACCCAGAAAACTTTTCTCCAGCAAATCCACTTATAACTCCCCCACACATTAAGCCTGAGTGATACTTCCTCTTTGCCTACGCCATCCTACGCTCAATCCCAAATAAACTAGGAGGCGTCCTGGCCCTACTTTTCTCTATCCTAGTACTCTTCATTATTCCTACCATTCATCTATCTAAACAACGCACCCTCTCCTTCCGCCCTATTTCCCAACTCCTATTCTGATTATTAGTCTCAGACATTGCTATCTTAACTTGAATTGGAGGACAGCCCGTAGAACACCCATTTATTATTATTGGACAACTAGCCTCAGCACTCTACTTCATTATTTTTCTACTTCTACTGCCCGCTGCTGCCATTTTAGAAAATAAGCTGATAAACTGATAGCTGCTCTGGTAGCTTAGCACAAAGCACTGGTCTTGTAAACCAGAGACGAGATTTACCTCCCAGAACATCAAAAGAAAGAGCTACACTCCTATCACTAGTCCCCAAAACTAGCATTTTATTTAAACTACCTTTTGCCCCACAAGACCAAATTTAATTCTCATAAATTTTTAAAATATTAAAATTGAACAGCCACCATTAAGGTGGCTTTTTTGCCGGCTCCGCACCAAATCAAAAAACGAAACATGCCCCTACCACAGTCTAACCAAAAACATCAAATATTCCCCCACCTCATCACCCCTAAACAAAACCGGCTTTCCCCGACCACAGTGCCTCCAAAATAAAGCAGCTCTTCCCCTACTCCGACATCACCCCAATAACAAATGAACTTTTTACCTCCCACACACCAAAATCCACAATTTTACCTCACTCCCCCACCTCAAAACGAGTCTTAGCTGGTTAGGGGTGATGCTCAATATACAATTATGTATATTGTGCATTCACTTAATTACCCCATGAAAAATTATTAGTACATTATCCTAATTATAAGACATAATTAGTTTATGTATAATCATGCATTAATTATTTACCCCATGAATATCCTTAATATACTATCTTCTATATATATTACATAATACATAACTGTTTATCGTGCATAACTTTATATACCATACGAGTATTATTTCCCATTATTAACCTAATAATATGACTTAAGTACGATATCTCTAGATCGTGCATAGCTGTTCAACCTCATGGATATCCATAGAACACTACCCTCCATAATCTTACATTCAGACATCACCTGCAATATCTCTCGTCAATACGGAAGTGTATCTTATACCTGGTTATTTCGTAATCTGGCTTCTCACGTGAGAATCATCAACCCCTGTCAGTAAGGCCCCCCTCCCTAGTATCACGTCCATAGCTTGAGGTTGCACCACTTTCTCACTTTTTCCAAGGCCTCTGGTTGTTAGGTCAGGACCATTCTACTCTCCATCACCACTTTCTCACCTTTTCCAAGGCCTCTGGTTAATGGGTTAGTTACCCTCTTACCCTTGCTCATAGCATAACTGGTTTTCCTGGCAGCTGGTATTTTTTTATCTCTTTCCCTTCAGATCACATCTCCAGTGCACTCGCCTAGCCGATTTCTAGCCTGGAGTCACGGTGCGATGGACTTCGCGCAGAGTCTCTATATGGTATTATTTCCTGAATGCTTGGTAGACATATTTTTTTACACCCTTACCGCGGCAGAAAAAAAAAGGAAGCTTTTTTCGACTTTTTTTTGCCAAATTTCAAAAATTTTATCCCAAAAACCCTTTATCACTTTTTACCTCACAAAGCTTCGTGTCCGTGCTTATCGCGATTTTTTTAAAAATTTATTATAAAATTTTCTAAGACAAATAAATTAACTTCAATACTAAATTTAACCATACAATTTAAAATTTAACAAAAATTAAAATACTATTTTTTTATGGCAAACCCCCCTACCCCCCTTACTGACAACTTTTGTGCTCAATCAAATTTTTACCTCGCCAAACCCCAAAAACGAGATTTGACCGAGCCTACTGATTGTCAGTATATCCCGATGAACGCTACACCCTTTTAAAGGTTTCACGTTGCCGGAATTTTTCATGCCCATAAAAAATTTTCTTTAAAAATTTTTTTAAAAAATTTTTTTCTCGACCCAAACTATCTTAAAGCGCCCTACTAACCTTCAAAAAAGTGTAAAAATATGTCGGTTTTGTTAGGATCGCGCTACAAGCCATTTTCTTACAATTTATCGGCTTTGTCTGGACGAAACTACATT